AAACCTCCGCCTTCTTTGAAATATCATGAACAGTTCCTGTAGGTTGAGCGCCTTTTTCAAGGAAATATAGAATAGCAGGAACATTTGAATAAGTTTGATTCTTTATCGGATCATAAAAACCCACTTTCTGAAGATCTCTTCCTTCTCTTCGGGATCGAACATCAATTGCAACGATTCGATAGACGGCTCATTGGGATAGATGTAGATGAACAATACCCCCCCTAGAAACGTATAAGAGGTTTTCTCCTCGTACGGCTCGAGAAAAAATGATTCGCAGTTATGTCTAGGTATAGAATTCTAATGGCAAATAGATCCATAAAATCATCAAATCAATTAGACTATGATTTAAGTCTTTTTTTTTCTTCTTTCTCGAAAAAGAAAAAATCATTTGTACTCATAACTCAAGTTGGATAACTCCCAAATAGCTCAAAGAAAACCCTTAGGCATTCCATTTATTGAGTGGTCTCTAACCCCCTTTTTTTGTCTCGTTTAGAATCCATTTGGATTCTTCATTCTGATCTAGTTGTTGAGACAATTGAAAACGGTATTTCCTTGTTCCAGGATCCTTTATCTTTACTTTGAATCATTGGGTTTAGACATTACTTCGGTGATCCTTAATCGTTTCAAAATGGCAGCAACATACCTTTTTTGCGATTTCTTTCTATCAAAGAATCATAGAACAGTTGATTCACGCGTGCTACACTTTTGATCAAAAGAGTTTTACCAATTCCAACAAAATTTACTTTTGGATTTGAAACTTGCTCGAATTGGATCCTTTCGATTTCTATATCGAAGATATACTTACGAAGTTATTCCAACTTATTGATTGGCACTAACCCTAGATCCTTGCCCCTGAGAAATGAATCAACCCTTTCTACTCGAGCTCCATCATATCATGTACTATTTACATTACACCCCAAATGGGGGTTCTAGTGGAACAGAACAAAGGATGTCGAGCCAAGAGCACTTTCATTCCTATATAATCTAAAATGGTGGATGTAAGAATCCACAGCTGATCATGTCTTTCAAGTCGCACGTTGCTTTCTACCACATCGTTTCAAACGAAGTTTTACCATAACATTCCTCGAGTTTGGAACCGGTATGTAATTGATTCAATTATGGAATCATGAGTAGTCATTGGTTCAGTCGGTACATAGTAATCCATACTTTTTTCCTTCTATCTGGATAGGTAGATATTTTTCTGAAGAAGTCTCAGCAAGAATTCAACTTAATCCCGTATCCGTATGAATGCAACATTTTTTTTTATTATTTATAAATAACACAAATATAAATAACACGAATAAATAAGTTCTTTTTGAATCTGCATCTTTGAGTGACTCAATAGGATAGATTCACCAATCTCACACGTCTTAAAGTACCAAGGACTCATAAGAAATCATTCAAAATATTGAATTGAAAAAATTTCCTACTTCGACATCATTAGTTGAATAATGTTTTACAGTAAGTACCGCATTTGATTTTGATCATCATAAGAGAGAGAAATCCATGTTTCTTTTCGAATTGAACCATCATCAATGATTTAAAGCATATAGATAGATCGAAAAGCAAATCCAATTTCTTTCTGTGGAGTGGATAAAAAATACTTATATGTAAGGGAAGATGTAGGTCATTATTCTTTCATCTAATTGAGAAAATCAGAATTGAAAGAATAGGGGATTTCTGTATCTATCAGAGAAACTGAACAACTGTCACTGGAAATAATGAAATTATGGATATTCTATGTTAAATATTTGGATCACAAATCTTTTTCACAAAAATCGAAACACCGTTGTCACTGAAATAGACTGATAACAATACATACATACATATAAGCATTTCTTCATTTTATACGTATTTGACTTGCGGTTCAGTAATTTTTCTGTAATCTTTCCATAAAGTAAAGTGAATAGAGTGTCTGAATCACCCCCTGCTTCAATTGTTACATAGATTTCTAATTATTCTCATTAGAGCCAAAGACAAAATGCCTAAAAATGAGGTTCAAAGAAAATACATCTATTACATATGGAATTGATTGTTAATGAGATTCGGATAGACATAGATATTCAAATTTATACCTTCCATTGCTGTTTAAGTCCTATCTACTCCCCGAATTCTATGGGGATGATGAATATGCATCATAAATCAAAAAAGGATCCTCTTTTATGGGATGCTAGACGAGCTAGTCTAGGTACAAAGACTAAGAGGTCCAGATTAAGTCATTGTTCCTATTTTTTATTTTACCCTAACCCAGTCGTAAGAGACTTAATCCCGTTGATTGAATTCAATTAGTACCACGAAACCCCTCTTGTTTAAAATTCAAGAAATCCACAGAGAATTAATAATGGGCTACCTCATTTAAGTTTAAGGGATAGGGAATAATAGATAGGGAATAGAGAGGCTTTTCTTTCGTATTTCGAGCATCATTGAAAATTCAAATAGATATGGTACGTAAGGTTTTTTTAAGTAATTAACTTCAATATGAAGGGGATGGGCATACGAT